GTTACTAGACGGCATTCAGATAAAAATCCTATTTCCTTTCTGTCTAAAACCTTGGCACGGATATAAACTAAGGTATTCTTATCTAGATCGAATCAAAAAGAAAGGTCAAAAGAATGATTTTTGTTTTTTAACAGTTTGGGGAATGGAAACTGAACTTCCTTTTGGTTCTCCTCGAAAAAGGCCTTCCTTTTTTGAACCTATTTTAAAGAAACTCGAAAAAAAACTTGGAAATTTCAAAAAGAAAATAAAAGAAATCTCAAAAATAACTAAAATTCTATTGATATTTAGATTTAGTAGATTGAAAGAAGTAGATAAATCAAGAGAAACTAAAAAAGAAAAAGATTCTATAACGGATAATCAAATAATTAATGAATCAATGGATCAAATTAAATCTAGAAATTGGACAAATTTTTTACTAACAGAAAAAAAAATGAATGGTCTAACTGATAGAACAAGTATAATTAGAAAAAAAATAGAAAGAATTACAAAAGAAAAAAAGAAAGTGACTCCCGGAAGAAATGTTAGTACTAATAAAAATAGTTATAATGCTAAAAGATTCGAATTAACAAAAATTATTTGGCAAATATTAAAACGACGTAGTGCTCGAATAATCCGTAAATTTTCTTTTTTTATAAAATTTTTCATTGAAAATATATATATAGATATCCTTCTATCTATCATTAATATTCCCAAAATACATACAAAACTTTTTCTTGAATCAATAAAAACTATTATTGATAAACCTATTTCCAATACGAAAAAAAATCATGAAAAAAGTAATAAAACCAATCAAAATACAATTAACTTTATTTCAACTATACAAAAGTCCTTTTATAATATTAGTAATACTAATTCACAGAATTTTGATAAATTATCCTCCTTCTCACAAGCATATGTATTTTACAAATTATCAAAAGTCCAAGCCCCCAATTTGTTTAATATTCTTGAATATCGCGGAACATCCTTTTTTCTTAAAACTTCAATAAACAATAATTTTGGCAGACAAGGAATAATTGATTCTAAATTAAAAGATAAGAAACTTACGAACTCGAAAAAAAATCAATGGAAAGGCTGGTTAAGAGGTTATTATCAATATCATTTATCTCAGATTAAATGGTCTAAATTAATAGCACAAAAATGGCGAAATAGCACAAAAAAATGTCGTACAATTCGAGATAAAAATTTAAACAAAGCGGATTCATATGAAAAAGAACAATTGAGTTATTATAAAAAACAAAGTGATTACGAAGTATATTTATTACCGAATCAGAAAAATAATTTTCAAAAATACTATAGATATAATCTTTTATCTTATAGATCTATTAATTATGAAAAAAAGGAGGACCTATCTATTTATAGATCACCATTCCAAGTAAATAAAACTCAAAATAATTTTTATAATTACAATACACAAAAAAGAAACAAATTTGCTAGATTAGCCTATATCCCTATCAATAATTTTCGAGGAAAAAGTGCTAGTATATATATGGAAAAAAATATGGATCGAAAATATTTTGATTGGAAAATTATCAATTTTTGTTTTCAAAAAAAAATAGATATTGAAGCTTGGGTCAAGGTCAATACCAATAGGAACCAAAATACTAAGACCGAGGCTACAAATTATCAAATAATTGAAAAAATTGATAAAAAAGATCTTTTTTATTTTATGATTCCTCAAGATGAAGAAAGAAATTCATCCAATCAAAAAAAAAAATGGGATTGGATGGGAATGAATACAGAAATACTAAGTCATCCTATATCAAATCTAGAACTTTGGTTCTTTCCAGAATTTTTCCTATTTTATAATGCATATAAAATTAAACCCTGGTTTATACCAAGCAAATTCCTTTTTTTGAATTTTAATATAAATGCAAATCTTAGTGAAACTAAAAACCTGAATAGAAAACAAAAAGGAATTATACCGTCAAACGAAAAAAAATATTTTGAATTCAAGAATAAAAAAGAAAAAAAATTTGCGAATCAAAGAGTTCTTCGATCAACTATGCAAAACCAAGAAAGTCTTGTATCTGTTCTATTAAACCAAGAAAACGAGATTGCGGAAACTTATTCAGAATCAAACATGAAAAAACTACAAAAGAAAAAACAATACAAGAGCAATACAGAAGCAGAACTTGGTTTCTTCCTCAAAAGATATTTACTTTTTCAATTAAGATGGGATGGTTCTTTGAATCAAAGAATGATCAATAATATCAAAATATATTGTCTCCTGCTTAGACTGAGAAATCCAAAAAAAATAGCCCTATCCTCTATTCAAAGGAGAGAAATGAATCTTGATATAATGCTGATTAAAAAGAATTTAACTCTTACAGAATTGATGAAAAGGGGAAGATTGATTATCGAACCTCTTCGTCTGTCTGTAAAAAAATCAGGCCAGTTTATTATGCACCAAACCATAAATATTTCATTAGTTCATACGAGTAGACATCGTATTAATGAAAGATACCAAGAGAAAATATATGCCGATAAGGAGGATTTTGATAAATCCATTCGAAGCCATCTAACCGGAAATAATAATTCTTATTTGTTTTTCCCTGAAAATATTTTAGCGTCTCGGCGTCGTAGAGAATTGAGAATTCTAATTTGTTTCCAGTCAAAGAATAGTCAAGGTATCGATAAAAATATAATATTTTGTAATGGGAATAATTTTAAAAGTTCTAGTCAATTTTTGAATGAAAATAACGATCTTGATAGACATCAATTAATAAAATTAAAATTACTTCTTTGGCCCAATTATCGATTAGAAGATTTAGCTTGTATGAATCGCTATTGGTTTGATACAAATAACGGAAGTCGTTTCAGTCTGTTAAGGATACGTATGTATCCCGCAATTGAAAAGTAATTAATGAAACTTTATATAGTACCATATCTGATATATGAAAGCAAACAAATGCACATATAACTTGTCTTACATTTTAGTCTAATATATGATACTAATTTAATGTAATGAGGTATCCATTATTTCTAAAAACGAATCAACAAAATCTTCTTTATTTTAAAATTGAAACAATTTTCTTTTGAAAATGCAAAATAGACTATTGTTTTGTATACCTATTCGAATGCCAGTTTAATTGGATCGATTCTTTGTTATTTAATAAAATTAGATATAGAATTCCATAAAAAATAAGTTTCTTATGTATACCACTAACTCGCATTATTATTACTGATCAGTAAAATTCATATTTGTAAAAAAAGGGGGATTTTTTTATGGTAAAAAATTCAGTCATTTCAGTGATTTCACAAAAAGAAAAAGAAGAAAACCCGGGGTCTGTGGAATTCCAAGTATTCTGTTTTACTAATAAAATACGAAAGCTTACTTCCCATTTGGAATTGAACAAAAAAGACTATTTATCTCAGAGAGGTCTGCGGAAAATTTTGGGAAAGCGCCAACGACTGCTAGCTTATTTATCAAAAAAAAATAGAGTACGTTATAAAGAATTAATAGGTCAGTTGAATATTCGAGAGATAAAAACGCGTTAATTTAAAAAATGATTTTACTTTTGATGACCCTCTTTTGATTTTCAGCAATTCATGGAAGAATGAATCGGGAAAAAACCTATGACTGCACCAGTTACAAGAAAGGACCTCATGATAGTGAATATGGGTCCTCACCACCCATCAATGCATGGTGTTCTTCGACTTATCCTTACTCTAGATGGTGAAGATGTTATCGACTGTGAACCAATATTGGGTTATTTACATAGAGGGATGGAAAAAATTGCAGAAAATCGAACAATTATACAATATTTACCTTATGTAACACGTTGGGATTATTTAGCTACTATGTTTACAGAAGCAATAACTGTAAATGCACCAGAGCGATTGGGAAATATTCAAGTCCCTAAAAGAGCTAGCTATATCAGAATAATTATGTTGGAGTTGAGTCGTATAGCTTCTCATTTGTTATGGCTTGGACCCTTTATGGCAGATATTGGTGCACAGACTCCCTTCTTCTATATTTTTCGAGAACGAGAATTAATATATGATCTATTCGAAGCTGCCACCGGTATGCGAATGATGCATAATTATTTTCGTATTGGAGGAATAGCCGCCGATCTACCTCATGGCTGGATAGATAAATGTTTGGATTTTTGCGATTATTTTTTAAGGGAGGTTGCTGAATATAAAAAGCTCATTACGCGGAATCCTATTTTTTTAGAACGAGTTGAAGGGGTAGGCGTTGTTAGTGAAGAGGAAGCAATAAATTGGGGTTTATCAGGACCAATGTTACGAGCTTCCGGAATACAATGGGATCTTCGTAAGGTTGATAATTATGAGTGTTATGACGAATTTGACTGGGAAGTACAATGGCAAAAAGAGGGGGATTCATTAGCTCGTTATTTAGTACGAATCAGTGAAATGACAGAGTCTATAAAAATTATTCAACAGGCTCTGGAAGGAATTCCAGGAGGGCCCTATGAGAATTTAGAAACCCGGCGCTTTGCTGGAGTCAGAAATACCGAATGGAATGATTTTGAATACCGATTCATTAGTAAAAAACCTTCTCCTACTTTTGAATTGTCAAAGCAAGAACTTTATGTAAGAGTCGAAGCCCCAAAAGGAGAATTGGGGGTTTTTATGATAGGAGATCAGAATGTTTTTCCTTGGAGATGGAAAATTAGACCACCAGGTTTTGTCAATTTGCAAATTCTTCCTCAATTAGTTAAAAGAATGAAATTGGCTGATATTATGACGATACTAGGTAGCATCGATATCATTATGGGAGAAGTTGATCGTTGAAATGATAATTAATACAAGAGAAGTAGAAGCTATCAATTCTTTTTCTAGGTTGGAATTCTTAAAAGAAATCTATGGTATCATATGGCTGTTTGTCCCTATTTTAACTACTGTATTAGGAATTACAATAGGTGTACTCGTAATTGTTTGGTTAGAAAGAGAAATATCTGCCGGGATACAACAACGTATTGGCCCTGAATATGCCGGCCCTTTGGGTACTCTTCAAGCTCTAGCGGATGGGACAAAATTGCTTTTTAAAGAGAATCTTCTTCCATCTAGAGGAAATATTAGTTTATTCAGTATTGGCCCCTCCCTAGCTGTCATATCTATTTTGTTAAGTTATTCAGTAATTCCTTTTGGTTATCATCTTGTTCTAGCCGATCTCAATATAGGTGTTTTTTTATGGATTGCTATTTCAAGTATTGCTCCCATTGGACTTCTTATGTCAGGATATGGATCAAATAATAAATATTCCTTTTTAGGTGGTCTGCGAGCTGCTGCTCAATCAATTAGTTATGAAATACCATTAACTCTATGTGTGTTATCAATATCTCTACGTGTGATTCGTTAAAACATAAACTTTCTCTTATTTCGTTTTTCATTTCTAGGAAAAAAGTTAAATGAACTAAACCAGATAGTTATATGAGTGAAAGAAAACAGCTTAAAAATTCGCAGTAAAAGTGGAGTCTCATTGCCTATGTACAAGAGTTAAATGAAAAGAAAACAAAAATCTATACTGTTTACCCCAAGCTTGATTCATTAGTCATCATGGCTTGAAGCGGGTTTAAAATAAAAGATCCAATTCTAGAAAATTTTTACTATCTATTCCCATAGTTGTATTACTATAAGAATAATAGAGGATTGAGCAAAAAAGAGTGGATGATTAGGAACACCAAGATACAAAAAGGATTAGTAATGTAAATAATGCAAATTATCCAACCGAATATTTCGACATCAAGAAAATCAAATTGGGGCTTTAAGTTAGTAGAAACGACCAAGTAGTACTCCCCATGATTTCGATCCAGAGTATGCTCCTATCCCCGATTAAGTAAATAACTATTAAGAACGAAGTAATCTTTTACCCTTTTTTACGTCTCCCCTTTTATGAGAAAGCAGAATAGGAACAAAAAAAATAGAAAGAATGGAAAATAGAATAGAAAACAAAGACAGCTTTTTTATTTTCTATCATAAAACTTTAAAGAATTAGAATTCTTATCCTGATTCATGAACGAATGTCTAATTTTTGTAATCAAAAATCATAGGTTGAAATTTCTATTAATCTATTAATAAAAATTGCTAAAAAAAAATATTTTATTCAAGGATTAAGTTATTACTCAACAAAGAACAATTGAATGGTTAAAAAAAAGATGAGATCAATTCCGAAGCACGGTTTATTAGAAATATATTCTCTAGCAGACAGAATTTCATTGGTCTAATTCGGGACCTTATAATAAATATATTTTTAGTTTGTTTATCTATCGTACAAACATATTAAGATTAATAAAGAATATCGAACAGGTTTTTAGATTTATCTGTGACCCTCGAGGAGCCGTATGAGATGAAAATCTCATGTACGGTTCTGTAATAGAGATGGTAGCAGTGATGTTATCGCCGACTATGATTATCTAACAGTTCAAGTACAGTTGATATAGTTGAAGCGCAATCAAAATATGGTTTTTGGGGGTGGAATTTGTGGCGTCAACCTATAGGATTTTTCGTTTTTCTAATTTCTTCGCTAGCGGAATGTGAGAGATTACCCTTTGATTTACCAGAAGCAGAAGAAGAATTAGTAGCAGGTTATCAAACCGAATATTCAGGTATCAAATTTGGTTTATTTTACGTTGCTTCATATTTAAATTTACTAGTTTCGTCATTATTTGTAACAGTTCTTTACTTGGGCGGTTGGAATCTTTCTATTCCGTACATATTTATTCCTGAATTTTTTGAAGTAAATAAAGCAAGAAAAATAAAAATAGTTGGAGCTATAATTGGTATCTTTATTACATTAGCTAAAACTTTTTTATTTTTATTCCTTTCTATCACAACAAGATGGACTCTACCAAGGCTGAGAATGGACCAACTATTAAATCTTGGATGGAAATTTCTTTTACCTATTTCTCTCGGTAATCTATTATTAACAACTTCTTCCCAACTTCTTTCGCTATAAAATAAAAAATAGTGATATTTTTTTTATATTTACCGTTTGTCTCAAACAAGAGAAAGAAACAAATAGAAAATTTCTATAGATATTTACGATATGTTCCCTATGGTAACTGGGTTCATGAATTATGGTCAACAAACAGTACGAGCTGCAAGGTACATTGGTCAAGGTTTCATGATTACCTTATCTCACGCGAATCGTTTACCTGTAACCATTCAATACCCTTATGAGAAATTAATCACATCAGAGCGATTCCGGGGCCGAATCCACTTTGAATTTGATAAATGTATTGCTTGTGAAGTATGTGTTCGTGTATGTCCTATAGATCTGCCCGTTGTTGATTGGAAATTTGAACCCGATATTCGAAAGAAACGTTTGCTTAATTACAGTATTGATTTCGGAATATGTATCTTTTGTGGCAATTGCGTTGAGTATTGTCCAACAAATTGTTTATCAATGACTGAAGAATATGAACTTTCTACTTATGATCGTCACGAATTGAATTATAATCAAATTGCTTTGGGGCGTTTACCCATGTCAGTAATTGACGATTATACAATTCGAACAATTTTTAATTCGCCTCA